TTTGGGTACCTATTATGAGATTTATGGGCACTATCTAATAATAAGAAGTATAAAAAAAGAGATTATATATATATATATTCGAACCACTGTTGGTCATATTGCTCTTTATCGAGAAATCGAAGAAGCTATACAGGGGTTTTGCCAGGCCTGTTCATATGATTCCTAAGCTAAGTAAGTAATTCTAGGATCCCGAGGGAAATTAGGGTCTCCCTTATTCAACCAGAGCCCTCATAATTTCCCAATTTATATGCGAATCAAGATGCAGAAAAGGAAGTTTTCCAATCACCAACTCAAATCCATTGTCAAATCCTACTCAACCGAATATGGAGGTACTTATGGCAGAACGGGCTAATCTGGTCTTTCACAATAAAGGAATAGATGGAACTGCCATGAAAGGGCTTATTAGTAGATTAATAGATCACTTCGGAATGGCATATACATCACATATCCTGGATCAAGTAAAGACTCTGGGTTTCCAACAAGCTACTGCTACATCCATTTCATTAGGAATTGATGATCTTTTAACAATACCCTCTAAGAGATGGCTAGTTCAAGATGCTGAACAACAAAGTTTCATTTTGGGAAACCATCATAATTATGGGAATGTACACGCGGTAGAAAAATTACGCCAATCCATTGAGATATGGTATGCTACAAGTGAATATTTGCGACAAGAAATGACTCCTAATTTTAGGATGACCGACCCACTTAATCCAGTCCATATAATGTCTTTTTCGGGAGCTCGAGGAAATGCATCTCAGGTCCATCAATTAGTAGGTATGAGGGGATTAATGTCGGATCCCCAAGGACAAATGATTGATTTACCCATTCAAAGCAATTTACGCGAAGGGCTCTCTTTAACAGAATATATTATTTCCTGCTACGGAGCCCGTAAAGGAGTTGTGGATACTGCTGTACGAACATCGGATGCTGGATATCTCACTCGCAGGCTTGTTGAAGTAGTTCAACATCTTGTTGTCCGTCGAACAGATTGTGGTACCATCCGGGGTATTTCTGTGAGTCCTCGAACTCGAAATGGGATGATGCAGAAAAAGATTTTTATCCAAACATTAATTGGGCGTGTATTAGCAGATGATCTATATATAGGTTCGCGATGCATTGCCACTAGAAATCAAGATATTGGGGTTGGACTTGTCAATCAAGTCATAACCTTTCAAGTACAATTAATATCTATTCGAACTCCCTTTACTTGTAGAAGTACATCTTGGATCTGTCGATTATGTTATGGCCGGAGTCCGACTCATGGCGACCTGGTCGAATTGGGGGAAGCTGTAGGTATTATTGCAGGGCAATCTATTGGGGAGCCGGGCACTCAATTAACATTAAGAACTTTTCATACCGGCGGAGTATTCACTGGAGGTACTGCAGAACATGTGCGAGCCCCTTCTAATGGAAAAATCAAATTCAATGAGGGTTTGGTTCATCCGACACGGACACGTCATGGACATCCTGCTTTTTTCTGTTCGAGAGACGTGGATGTAACTATTGAGAGTGAAGATTTTAGACACAATGTAAGTATTCCGTCCAAAAGTTTTCTTTTAGTTCAAAACGGTCAATATGTAGAATCAGAGCAAGTGATTGCTGAGATTCGAGCGGGAACATCCACTTTGAGTTTTAAAGAGAAGGTTCGAAAACATATTTATTCTGATTTAGAAGGCGAAATGCACTGGAATACCGATGTGTATCATGCACCTGAATTTACATATGGTAATGTTCATCTCTTGCCAAAAACAAGTCATTTATGGATATTATTAGGGGAGCCTTGGAAATCCAGTCTAGTCTCCCTTTCGATCCATAAGGATCAAGATCAAATGAACGCTCATTCTCTTTCTCGCAAGCAAAGATATATTTCTAAACCTTCAGTAACTAAGAATCAAGTGAGACCCAAATTCTTTAGTTCGGAGGTTTCTGGGAAAGGGAGGGATGGGATTCCCGATTATTCAGAACTTAATCAAATCAGATGTACGGGTTGTTGTAATCTCAGATATACGGCCATGCTCGACGAGAATTCAGATTTATTGGCAAAGAGGCGAAGAAATAGGTTTATCATCCCACTCCAATCGATTCAAGAACGCGAGAACGAACTAACGTCCTCTTCAGGTATCTCAATTCAAATCCCGATCCATGGTATTTTCCGTAAAAATAGTATTCTTGCTTATTTCGATGATCCTCGATATAGAAGAAAGAACTCGGGAATTATTTATTATCGGACTAACGAACTAGATTCAATCTTCAAAAACGAGGATTTCATGGAGTATCAAGGCGTCACGGACTTGAGGACAACAGACCAAATAAAAGTAGATCGATTTTTTTTTCTTCCCCAGGAAGTGCATATCTTAGCCGGATCGTCTTCTATAATGATACGAAACAATAGTATTATTGGAGTAGATACACAAATCACTTTAAAGATAAGAAGCCGAGTAGGCGGGCTGGTCCGAGTGGAGAGAAAAAAAAAAAAAATTGAACTTAGAATTTTTTC